TTTTGAGATACTCTAGAATCAATTGAAGGGGTAAATCAAATAAAAAAGAAGTTCGTTAATCCAGAAACTTTTTCATATCATATCTTTTGAATCATTTTGGCGGCATGGCCGAGTGGTAAGGCGGGGGACTGCAAATCCTTTTTCCCCAGTTCAAATCCGGGTGTCGCCTGATCAACAAAAGACTCAAAAAATCTTCTTCTGTTCTGTTAATATAACTCGCCGAATTATTGTCTATCAGAAAGGATAGGGGTTGTTCCTTCTTGTTTGCTTCTAAAGATAAGCATCTTAGTTGGGTGGGGTTTGTATAAAAGATTTGAAATCCTTGCACCTAGGATTCAAATAAATATGCTATTATTTAGCAATAGCAGAGGGATTGACAAGACTTCGGGATTCCCTTTGACTACTTACTCATTTTTTATTAATGTCGTGTATAATGACTGGATCTTAAGCTAGATGGGAGAGCCTTAATAGGAAATCTAATTGGAATTAATAGTTGTAGTTGTGGTAAAGGAGCCGAAGACACTTTATATAATATACGAACGGCGGACTTGCGTGAATCTCTGAGTGCTCGTCGGTATATTGATTGAATAGATAGTTTCCTTTTATCGAAGAAAAAAAAAGGGGGGGGGAATTTCTTTTCGGCAACCCTTAATCAAGAATATAACGTCTCCCTACTATTTCATAGAGATAATCGCCAAGAAAGATAGGGTTCGGGTTAGATCAAATGGGAAATTGGGGGTATGGAATAGATAGTTATTTATATTTTTATGATTGTTCCTTTTTTTGACTTAGAAAGATCAACAAAAACGGAATAGGCCTTATGATTACTTTACTAAATATTCCATTAAAAACATTTATTACTACATATTTTTTATTTCCAAATTAGAAGTCATACATATAAGAATTTCTTATGAGTTGATTTATTGGAGTGCTTTATCCCTAGTGTTAGGACGGAATTCCCTTTTGACTCTGCGCCACGGGTTCCACTATTATTAGTGAGTAAAAATGGGATAATTCCTTCATATTTATATAGATAGGGGACATAATTCACATGGATATAGTCAGTCTCGCTTGGGCTGCTTTAATGGTAGTCTTTACATTTTCCCTTTCACTCGTAGTATGGGGAAGAAGTGGACTCTAGAGGTACTACTAATTGGTGATTTAACTGTATCAATTATTTTATAGGTCGTTCTACAAGGCGTTTTGAACTATTAAAAATCTAAATATCTTCATTTCGAATTCAATTAGATTCGAAATGAAGTAATGTCTTATATTAATTATATTGTTTCAACCAAACAGGATATTTTAATTTTGTTTTGACTTTATTGGCTCGTTTCATATCATGGTTCAGGCCTTAAAAATGGGTGAAGTTTCTTCTTGCCTTTCGGAAATCTAAAGAAGTAATCAATTGACCCGCTGACAGAAATTCCACGAAACACCTTTTCGAAAGACTAGTAGTAATTCGAACCATAAGAATAAGATGATTCTTATTATTTCAGATTCATCAGAACATAAAGAATAAATAGATGTAGCAAATAAGAAGAATGGGTCTCGAGGTCAATTCCACACATTGTAGATGTAGATCAATCTACACCCCTGTTTTGATACTAGAATACAACTTTGTAGATTGTACAACTTTAATACACTACAATACAATAACACAAATAGTTAGATAGTATGGTAGAAGGAAAGAATCATCTATTTCTTTCTTACCATACTATCGGATCTCATAGAATACTTCAAATTCTAGTTCGTTCATTTAAGACACGAAATGGGAATCCTTTTCATTGAATTTCGTGATAAGAATTCGGACCCCAAGGTTCACTCAAACTTAATAACTAATTATTTTGACTAACTGTTTTTACGTAAATAATAAGTAGAAAGGCGGTAGGAACTAGAATGAATAGTGCAGTAGCAATAAATGCAAGAATATTAACTTCCATAATCTCATCGTTTTTTTACTTCACAATAACTCGGGATTTGGTCCCATAGAGAGGATAAATCTTTTGCCTTTATTTCAATTCAATAAAAAATCTCTTGATTATATTGAATCCGATCAATATCATGAATAACAATATCGGAATCGGAACTCTCAAATCAATTTGTTGTCGAGAATTGAATAGTATAACATAGGAAGTTCTTTTATCCATACCGAATCCAAACTTGGATTTCTGACCCCATCCAAAATTCCTTTATTTCTCATCCATTTACTTTCTTTTTTTCTCTAACATACTTTATGTCTTCCTTTCTTGTACAATTATTATCTAATGATTAGATTGCCCCTTCACTTCCATCAGTTACATAGTTACAAACAAAAAAAAAAAAAACAAGACCCCCGTGTGTCCTTGTTTTGGGAATGAAAGCCCCCAGCCCCTTTCATAAAAAAAGGAGAGATTAATTGATGCATTTATTGGATCCGTCGGGACTGACGGGGCTCGAACCCGCAGCTTCCGCCTTGACAGGGCGGTGCTCTGACCAATTGAACTACAATCCCAGGGAA